TTCCTATTTATCTTATTCTAAAAAAAATATGTATATAAATAACACAAATAAATAAAGTGCAGCCGGTTGGGTCCAACCTATTCTTGAAATATACAACTCGCACACACTCCCTTTCCAAAAAAAATCAATACACCAAGCACTACACTTAGATTTATTAGATTTGTTGCTAAAATATCGGTATTAAACCCGAAACTCCCGGCGGATGGCCAGTGGCCTAAGGAAACGAAAGAATCGGTTACATTTTTCATATGCTCTCCTCTTATAGATAGGACTAACAAAGAACAGAGTTCTTTTTGTATCACTTGACTTGCCCTTTTTTTCTTTTTCTTCATTTTTTTTCTTTGTTTTAAGTTTCCGATAAGATACTTATTAAGTTGGGTCCTAGGTCTTGTAGAAATTGCAAAATATTTCCCCTGTTCAAACACTTCCTAAAAGGAAAGTAAAAATTCCATCGTACTAACCGAAGGACGGGAAGGAATAAAACGAGCAAATCCACTAATTCGTCATCCTCAAATCAGTCTTTCCCGGGGTATTGTTCCAACAAATACATAATTGTAGGAGTAAAGTAGTGATATAATTCACAGAAGCAAACCGCAACGAATTAATAAAATAAGAAAAAGTGTGTAATGCACTTTTTTACATTTTCATTCTAGGATTAAATTAAACAAAAGGATTTGCAAATAAAAGTGCTAATGCCACAACGAGCCCATAAATGGTTAAAGCTTCCATAAAAGCTAGACTAAGCAATAAGGTGCCTCTTATTTTTCCTTCTGCTTCTGGTTGTCTCGCAATACCTTCTACGGCTTGGCCTGCAGCAGTACCTTGACCAACTCCAGGTCCAATAGAAGCAAGCCCTACGGCCAATCCAGCAGCAATAACGGAAGCGGCAGAAATCAGTGGATTCATGATGATAGGTTCCTCGCACCAAAAAAAAAATGGTTAATGATACAATCAACCAAGGAATTCTTACTTATTTGATCACTAAATTTGATCACTAAAAAATATCGAATCGAAGTAACTAAAACTTCAAAAAAAAATATAGATAGGGATAAACCCTATATAACTAATATATATCTACTATCATATATACATTTGTTTCTTTCATAACGGAAACCGCCCGCATTTTTTATTGAATCAGATTCTAGAATAATTCGTCGAAAGATATACAGGAACTGTAGCTGGACTTATAGACATTACATATAGACATATATCTAGTGTGATCTCCCTAACCCATCCTTCGTAATATCGTCTATCTTTCCTCTTAGAACTCTAGTCATATATACATATGGATTTCTTATTTCTATCCATATATGTATATGTTACCGAACTAAGTATATTTTCTTGAACCATGCATTGCCTCAGTCGGGGTAAGCTTAAAAAAAGAAGACTCTTTTGAAAACTAATCAATGATGACCCTCCATGGATTCCCCTATATAAGCCGCGGCTAAAGTTGCAAAAATGAGAGCTTGAATACCGCTTGTAAATAATCCAAGAAACATGACAGGGATAGGAACTACTGAAGGTACTAAAGAAACAAGAACAACAACTACTAATTCATCCGCCAATATATTCCCGAAAAGTCGAAAACTCAGAGATAAGGGTTTTGTGAAATCTTCTAGGATGTTAATTGGTAAAAGGATTGGAGTTGGTTGAATATATTTTCCAAAATAAGCCAATCCTTTTTTGGTAAGACCCGCATAAAAATATGCCACGGACGTGAGTAAAGCTAAAGCAACAGTAGTATTTATATCATTCGTGGGGGCAGCCAACTCTCCATGAGGTAACTGTATGATTTTCCAAGGTAAAAGAGCTCCAGACCAATTAGAAACAAAAATAAATAAGAACATGGTTCCAATAAAGGGAACCCAAGGCCCATATTCTTCTCCAATCTGAGTTTTACTCAAGTCTCGAATAAATTCAAGAACATATTCAAAGAAATTCTGCCCATCGGTAGGAATAGTTTGTGGATTCCGAACAGTTATGATAACTGACCCTAATAAGATAGCAATTACTACCCAAGAAGTGATAAGTACTTGAGCATGAATTTGTAAACCTCCTATTTGCCAATATAAATGTTGGCCTACTTCTACACCTGATATATCGTAGAATCCTTTGAGTGTTTTAATGGAACATGGTATAACATTCATATTGCCCTCTGACAGAAATCAAACTAAAAAAAAATTATTTTGATTCAACCATCTCTTTTGCAACTTATCTACTTTCATCATTAATCATATATTTTAAATACCAAGAAATCACATAACGTAATATCCCATTTTATCTCTTTTTAAAAATGCAAGACAAGAATAGTAACCAATCTAAGAAATCAAAATAATTAACTAATCTTATTATTCTTAATCATAACATAATCATAATCAATGACTTCTTATATAGCTAGAACGACCCTCACAAATTGCGGATACTAATTTGTTAAGAATCAATCGGATTGAAGCTATAACGTCATCGTTGGCTGGAATCGAAATATCTGCAGGATCCGGGTCACAATTTGTATCGATTAAACAAATTGTTGGAATTCCAAAACTGACACATTCTCGAAGAGCTGTATATTCTTTTTGCTGATCAACGATGATTACAATATCGGACAACCCAGTCATATATTTGATCCCACCCAGATATGTTTGCAAAGTCGATAATTTTCTCTTCAACATTGCTGCATCTCTTTTAGGGAGGTTGAGTTTCCCCATCTTTTGTTCTCCTCTTAATAAGTCTCTGAACTTATGAAGTCTCGTTTCTGTAGTGGACCAATTCGTTAACATACCACCGAACCATTTTTTATTAACATAATGACATCGAGCCCTTATTGCAGCTGAGACTACTAAATCCGCTGCTTTATTTTTGGTACCAACCATTAAAAAGGTTTTCCTCGACTTGCTGCATCAAAAACTAAATCACAGGCTTCTGATAAAAAACGAGCAGTTCTAGTAAGATTTGTAATATAAATACCTTTACGCTTTGCAGAAATGTAAGGGGCCATTCTAGGATTCCATTTCTTAGTACCATGATCAAAATGAACTCCCGACTCCATCATCTCTTCCAAATGGATGTTCCAATACCTTCTTGTCATTTTTCCCGCGCTTTCTCTTTTTTTTTTTAGAAATAACTAATTGTTCCTACGGAACCTTATAACGAGGTTGACCATTGATACATAGTCCGAACCATTCATTTTTTTTATTACTTACTTCATTTTTTTACTTAACAAAACTAGAAAGGAAAAAGAAAAAATCTCTGCTTAGGAATTATGAAATCGCGTAAATGAATTTTCTAATGTGTCATGGAAATTCTTTGGGCTACAAGAACAAAAAAATTCTCGATGGTGTAACAAAATATCTCTCATTTCCAACTTGAATACATTTTTCTTTTTTATTTCAAAATGAATGTTTTTGTCTTGCCTTGAACGGTGCACTAATTTTTTAAATCCGGTACCGATAGGGATAATTCCCCCCAGAACTACATTTTCTTTCAGACCCTTCAACCAATCAATACGCCCCCGTAGAGCAGCTTTTGCTAAAACTCTAGCAGTTTCTTGAAAACTTGCTTCAGATATGAAGCTTTGAGTATTCAGAGACGCCCTCGTTATTCCTAATAAAATTGCCCGATAACAGATCGCTTCGTCTAAAGCACGCCCTGCTCGTTCTGCTCGCAGCAATCCAATTAATTCTCCAGGCGAAAAAACATTAGACATTCCGTCTTCTGAAACCAACACTTTTGATGTTACTTGTCGTACAATAATCTCTAGATGTCTATTATGAATCTGCACCCCTTGAGATCGATAAACCTTTTGGATCTTATTAACCAAAGAGATATGGCTTTGGGCTATAGTTAGCTCAGCTCCAATTAAGAATCCCCAAGGAATTCCAAGAATTCTTGGTATACGTTCGTTCCAACCTTCGACTCTCCTTTCGAGGTTCATCGATATTGAACCAATCGAACGCACTTCTAAGATTTGCTCCACTTTTGGAAGTCCCTGCGTTATGTCACCAGAGCGGGATTTTTCATATATAAATGTAACTAATGTATCTCCTTCCGAAAGGGTTTCTCCGTAATGTCCGTGAACAGTCGCTCCTGGAGTAGCCAAATACGGCTTAGCTAATCTTATAACTAAGGAATCAACATGAACAATTAAAATTTGACCAGATTTTTTTATATGTGTCCCATATTTAACTAGACATAGATTTTCACAAATAAATTGTCCAATGCTAATTATTGTGGATGTTTCTTCACAATAATTGTGATGTAAAAAGCACCAATTCAAATGGGATGGATTCAAAATGATGGTATTGCATGGGTTGGGATTATAAATCCTTCTATTTTCATCTATTAAACAGTATTTAAGTACTTCAAGTACTTGGAAAGTCGCTTTCAAATTATCAAGTATCCAATATTTGTTTACCAAGATCTGATTATGAGTTATTAAATAGTAAGCTGAATAAAAGTTCACTATTTTAGATACAATAGTACCTAGGGGACCCAACAAATCCCTAATTAGAATTATGGGATTCAATTCTTTTGCCGTGATGTTATATTTCGAACCATTGAATGGACATGGGCCAACTCGAGAACAATTGAATGATGACAAAATTATCAAAGCCTTATTTTGATTCAACAATGTACCAATAGTTGCTTGATGCTGAGTAACTACTGAAATCTTCACTTTCGAAAAAAAAGGGTTGATATTGGTGCAATCTAATCCATTATCGGGGATCAATCCCGAACCCGCCGTATCATACCTTTTTTCGGCATATGAAATACTAGACTTTACTAACTCAATTTTTATGAAATTTTGAATCAGATCATTTGCCCTTACCTCAACAAGAGAAGCATGAACTTCTTCTATAGAACCATTTTTTTCTTGGTCCCAATTCAATACTAAGCAAGTCCGAACTAATTGAATACTTGTGTGAAAAATTCCGCGAATTGACTTTCCGTTTCCATAAAGGATATAATTGACAATTCTAAGTTGGACATTATCTTTTTCCTGCAAGAGATCTTGAGTGAAAAGTTTTGCTAAATTTATCCCATCAGCTATTTCATATGTGATTACGGGCCGAACCAAAACAAAATACTTTTTTTTAATGGGTGTGATTCGTTGGACATAAATCCAATTTTTAAAAATTTTTGATTCCTTAGAATTTTTTTTTTTCATTCCCGGTGGTATTAAAATGCCGCTGTGTCTAGATATCTTATCTGTCTCTCCGGGAAAATGAATATCCCCAGAAAAAATTTTCAGTTCAATACTTTTTTTTTTTATCTCCACTCGGACTAATCCACCTACTTGGCTTCTTGTATTTGTATTTAAAGCGAGTTGTGTATCTACTTCAATGATACTATTGTTCCGAACCATTAGGTACGAAGATCCGGGTAAGATATGCACCTCTTCAGGAATAAAAAAAAACCGATCCACTTTCATTTTGTATTTTGGACTAAATTCTTTTGCTCCTCGATACTCAATCAAATCTTCTTTTTTTACGATTGAATCCACCTCTACGGTCCCATATTTAGTAATTCCCGAACTGTTTCTTCTATATTGTGGATCGTCAAAATAAGCAAGAATACTATTTCTATGTAAAATACCATTTGTGGGTATTTCAATCGAAATACCAAAAGAGGGTATTAGTTCTTTCTCTCCTTCTGGATTATATTGTAATGGAATGATAAATCTATTTCTTCGCCTTTTCGCCAATAAATCAGAATTCTCTTGGAGAATCGAAGGATATATAAAATCCAAATGCCTATTGGAGATGATTTGATCAAGTCTTGAATAGTCAAAAATTTCCCTATCTTTTTTAACAGAAGGATCCAACAATTTATGCCTTACTTGATCATTAGTAATTGAGAAGTCAGAGATATATCTTTCGTCGACAGAAAAAGAATGAAAATTTATTTGATCTTGATCTTTGTGGAGTGAAAAAGACACTATACTGGATCCGCACGGACCTCCTGCTAATAGCCATAAATGACTTGTTTTTGGTAATAGATGAACGTTACTATATGTATATTCGGGTGCATGGTAGACATTGGTACTCCAGTGCATTTCCCCCTCTGATTCAGAATAAATATGTTTTCGGACCTTCTCTTTAAAATGAAAAGTAGACGTTCCAGTACGAATCTCAGCAATAACTTGTTCAGATTCTACATATTGATTATTTTGAACTAAAATCAAACTTTTAGGAGGAATATTCACACTATGTAGAATATCCCGACTCTCAATAGTTACATACAAGTCTATAGAACATAGAAAAGCAGGATGCCCGTGACGGGTACGTGTGGGATGAACCAAATACTCGTTGAACTTTATTTTTCCGTTAGAAGGAGCTCGTACATGTTCGGCAGTACCGCCCGTGAATACTCCACCCGTATGAAAAGTTCTTAATGTTAGTTGAGTCCCTGGTTCCCCAATTGATTGTCCCGCAATAATACCTACAGCTTCCCCCAATTCGACCAGATCGCCGTGAGTGGGACTTCTACCATAACATAATTGACAGATCCAAGATGTATTCCTGCAAGTAAAGGGGGTTCGAATATATATTGGTTGTGCTCGAAAAGTTATGAATCGATTGGCAAGTCCAATCCCAATATCTTGATTTCGAGTGGCAATGCAGCGTATCCCCATATATATATCGTCCGCTAATACACGACCAATTAGGGTTTGGACAAAAATTTTTTCTGTCACCCCATTTCGAGGACTCACGGAAATACCTCGGATAGTACCACAATCTGTTCTACGTACAATAATGTGTTGAACTACTTCAACAAGTCTACGCGTGAGGTATCCAGCATCTGATGTTCGTACAGCAGTATCCACGACTCCTTTTCGAGCTCCGTAGCAGGAAATTATATATTCTGTCAAAGAAAGTCCTTCACGTAAATTGCTTTGAATGGGTAAATCAATCATTTGTCCTTGGGGATCCGACATTAATCCTCTCATACCTACTAATTGATGTACCTGAGATGCATTTCCTCGAGCTCCCGAAAAGGACATTAGATGGACTGGATTAGATGGATCAGTCATCCGAAAATTAGGATTCATTTCTTGTCTCAAATATTCACTTGTAGCATACCATATCTCAATGGATTGACGTAATTTTTCTACCGCGTGTACATTCCCATAATGATGGTGTTTCTCCAAAATAAAACTTTGTTGTTCAGCATCTTGGACTAACCATCCCTTAGAAGGTATTGTTAAAAGATCATCAATCCCTAATGAAATAGATGTAGTAGTGGCTTGTTGGAAACCCAGAGTCTTCACTTGATCCAGGATATGTGATGTATATGCCATTCCGAAATGATCTATTAATCTGCTAATAAGTCGTTTCATAGCAGTTCCATCTAGCACTTTATTGTGAAAGACCAGATCGGCTCGTTCTGCCATAAGTACCTCCATATTCCGCTGAGTAGTATTCGACAATGGACTTGAGTCATGATACTTCCTTTCCTCAATCTTGATTCACATAGAAATTAATAGAAATTCTTGTAATACCG